AAATGCTTTTTGACAAGCATTTGCCGCAATAGGACGTGTGAACCAAAAACCAATTAATAGATAAGAACACATTCCAACCAATTCCCAAAAAATATAAATTTGTATCAAATTAGAACTAGTAACTAACCCTAACATTGAAGTATTAAAAAGACTCATATAACCAAAAAATCTGACATATCCCTGATCATGAGACATATAATTATCACTATAAATAAGAACCAGAATGCCAACAGTAGTGATTAATATTGACATAATAGAGGTAAGTGAATCAATCAAGTAGCCAAACTCTAAAGAAAGATCATTATTTATAGTCCACGACCATACATATTGATAAATAAAACTTTTATGGATTTGCTGAATAGACAGATCGACCGAAAAAATCATAACTATACTTAGAAAAAAAATACTAGGAAAAGCCCACATACGGCGAATATTTTTTGCTGTCGTGGGAAAAAGTACGAGCCCCACTCCTATTAATATAGGAACCGGAAGTGGAATGAAAGGTATGATCCATGAGGATTGATGTATATATTCCATAAAAAAAGAAAATAAAGAATAAAAAATATTTTGATTTTTAATGAGTTTTGTTTCTTATTCGCCGGTTTTATCTCTTTTGTAAAAGGTTCGGTTAATAAACAAGTGAACATATAAACAGAATTATCTATTATTCATTTTTCTAAATCTTTGCGCAATACTTTCAATATTCCGAAGTACAAAGTCAAAATGGGCTAATAACCAAATTCCTAAGTGAAAAAAGAAACTTTTTATAAATAAATTTTATAAATAAAATAATAAATATTACTATTGATAAATAATATTTATTATTTTAATAAAAAAAACTTGAATTTTTTGACTATAATTATAGAAAATTTTTTTATCTTTTTTATCTATAGAATGAAGATTAAAAATTACACCAAAACTAAGAACATTCGTTTGTTTATTTTGATATGAATCATCATAACTAATAAAAAACAATTCATATGAAACATGACCAAATAAACTAAAAAAAAAAACGATTGTTTATTATTCAGAAACATTAGTTCAAAACTAACTAATTTATTTATTTGATTATTTTCCATTAGAAAAAAAAAAGATATCTATGTTTGGAAAAAATTTGAAAAAAAAAAAAGGTTGTTATTCAACGTTTTACTTTAACATAGAAAACGAAAACATAAAAAAACATAAAAAGAGGACTTCAAAGAGATAAAATATATGGCTACTTAAAGAACAATTCGTTTTCATTAAAAAAAAAAATGTCTTTCACATCGAATTTTATCTAGCACTGAAAAAACTATAGGAGTTGGATGGCAGTTCCAAAAAAGCGCACTTCTATATCAAAAAAAAAAATTCGGAAAACTTTTTGGAAAAAGGGGGGGTATTGGACAGCATTGAAATCTTTTTCATTAGCGCAATCTATTTCTACAGGGAATTCAAAAAGTTTTTTTGTTACACAAAAAAAAGAAAGTTAAATAATCTGAATTAGCTGGATTCAAAAAATATTTTCTAATATACAATAGAATAGTTAATATAGAATTGTCTATAATTTTATTATTTAATTTCTTATTAATTATTAAAAATTTTTGTATTAATTTACTAAATTTATTCTATTCTAATTGTAATAAATAAAATAAATAAGAATTCTATTAAAATTCTTATTTATTTTATTTATTAGTTAAATTTATTAGTTAAATGTTTACTAAAAAAATATAACATTTTAATCGGTTCTTTCAATATCGACGATTGATTAAAAATAAGTTATTATTATTTCGAGTAAGCCGCTATGGTGAAATTGGTAGACACGCTGCTCTTAGGAAGCAGTGCTAGAGCATCTCGGTTCGAGTCCGAGTGGCGGCATGGCATTTGATCTTATAAAAAAGTAAGTCCTATAATGAATTCAATTCCCAATTTATATTCTATTCCTAGTATTCAGTTTCTTTGTTTTTATTTTATTTTTATGATATTTTCAACCTTAGAGCATATATTAACTCATATATCGTTTTCGGTCGTATCAATTGTAATTTCAATTCATTTGATAATCTTATTAGTCAATGAAATCATAGGGTTATATGATTCGTCCGAAAAGGGCATGATAATAACTTTTTTCTGTATAACGGGATTGTTAGTTACTCGTTGGACTTTTTCTAGCCATTTACCATTTAGTGATTTATATGAATCATTAATCTTTCTTTCATGGGGTTTTTCCATTTTTCATATGATTCCATGTTTTAAAAACCATTTAAGTACAATAATCTCACCAAGTGTTTTGTTTACCCAAGGCTTTGCTACTTCGGGTCTTTTAACCAAAATACATCAATCCGCAATATTAGTACCCGCTCTCCAATCCTATTGGTTAATGATGCACGTAAGTATGATGATATTGAGTTATGCAGCTCTTTTATGTGGATCATTATTATCCGTATCTATTTTAGTCATTACATTTCGCGAAGTCATACAAATTGTTGGTAAAAGCAATAATTTGTATTTTTTAAACGAAATTTTTTCTTTTGCTGAGATCAAATACATAAATATGAATGAAAGAAACAATATTTTACAAAAGACTTCTTTTTTTTCTTATAGAAATTATTACAAGTCTCAATTTATTCAACAATTGGACCGTTGGGGTTATCGTATTATTAGTCTAGGTTTTATCTTTTTAACAATAGGTATTCTTTCAGGAGCAGTATGGGCTAATGAGGCATGGGGATCATATTGGAATTGGGATCCAAAGGAAACTTGGGCCTTTATTACTTGGACCATATTCGCGATTTATTTACATACTAGAAAAAATAAAAAATTGGAAGGTGTAAATTCTTCAATGATGGCCTCTATGGGATTTTTTATAATTTGGATATGTTATTTTGGGATCAATCTACTAGGAATAGGACTACATAGTTATGGTTCATTTATATCTAATTGAATTAAGGTGAGTAAAAAAGGGGGATGTGACAAATACAAATATAGAAAACATATATATTAGATTACAAAAAAAAAAACTTCCCATAAATCGTCGAGAACCCTTTAAATCAAGTAATATAGTGATTCAAGGGGTTCTCACAAACAACACAAACATATTTGATTACAATTCAAATTCATTTTTTTTTTAAGTGAATCCAACAGAAAATTATTATTTTTGTCATTGTCCGTAAGGTTTCGTTCTATTTTTGATTTTTTGGTTTTATTAATTTATTTACGAAAACTCTCTATAAAAAATTAGCTAGAATAGCTTCAACCTTATCAACCGAAAATGAGAAAATGAAATCTGGATAAATACCAATACCTATTACGGGTATAAGGATAGAAAGCGAAATAAATAATTCTCGCGGCCCAGAATCAAAAAAATCAGAGTTTGGTGTATTAAAAAGCTTGTATCCATAGAACATCTGCCGTAACATAGATAATGAATAAATAGGAGTTAATATCATTCCAATTGCTGTTACAAAAGTAATTACTATTTTTGTCATTAAAAAATATTTTTTACTTGTAATTATTCCCAAAAAAATTATCAATTCTGCAACAAAACCGCTCATGCCCGGCAATGCAAGAGAAGCCATCGAAAAGATACTGAAAACCGTGAATATTTTTGGCATTGGGATAGCCATTCCCCCCATTTCGTCGAGATAAAGAAGACGTAGTCTATCATAACCAGTTCCCGCCAAGAAAAAGAGCGCGGCACCAATAAATCCATGAGAGATTATTTGTAAAATAGCCCCGTTGAGCCCCGTATCACTTATAGAACCAATTCCTATAATTATGAAACCCATATGAGATACTGAGGAATAGGCTATTCTTTTTTTTAGATTACGTTGACCCAGAGATGTTGAAGCTGCATAGATTATTTGAATGGAACCCATTATCATTAACCAGGGAGAGAGTATAGAATGAGCGCGGGGTAATAATTCCATATTAATTCGAACCAAGCCATACGCTCCCATTTTTAATAAGATTCCAGCTAAAAGCATACAAGTGCTGTAATGTGCTTCTCCATGGGTGTCTGGTAACCATGTATGGAAGGGTATAATCGGCGATTTGACAGCAAAAGCAATAAGAAATCCTATATAAAATATTATTTCGAGCCCTACGGGATACGATCGATTCGTTAACATTTCCAAATTTAATGTTGGTTCATTAGAACTATATAAACCGATACCTAGAATTCCCATTAATAAAAAAACAGAACCTCCCGCAGTGTATAAAAGAAACTTTGTAGCCGAATACAAACGTTTCTTCCCCCCCCACATGGATAAAAGTAGATAAACGGGAATTAATTCGAATTCCCACATGATGAAAAAAAGTAAAATGTCTCGTGACGAAAAAGGTCCTATTTGACCACTATACATTGCTAACATTAGGAAATGGAATAATCGGGATTCTCGAGTAACCGGATGAGCCGCTAAAGTAGCTAAAGTGGTGATAAATCCAGTCAGTAAAATAGGTCCTATAGAGAGTCCATCTATTCCGAATCTCCAGTAAAAATCAAAAAACTGGATCCATTTATAATTCTCCGTCAGTTGGATTAACGGGTCATCCAATTTGAAACGATAACAAAATGCATAGGTTGTTAGAAGGAGATCCACTAAGCATATACAAATTGTATACCATCTAATTACCTTATTTCCTCTATGAGGAAATAAGAAAATTAAGGAACCCCCGGCTATTGGCAAAACTACAACTATTGTTAACCAAGGAAAATAATTCGTGATAAAAATAAGATACACTTGGGCCAGAAAAACCCGTGCTCAAAATAGAGAACCTTCTTTTTTTCTATTTTGAGCACGGGTTTTTGCCAATAAAAAAAAACGTATTCGTGTGGTGTTTTTTGAAACGTATCAATAAGCTAGACCCATGCTTCGAGTTGTTTCATGCCATAAATAAACTCGAACGCTTAAGAAATCTGTTGGACAGGCAGATTCACATCTCTTACAACCAACACAGTCCTCTGTTCTTGGGGCAGAAGCAATTTGCTTAGCTTTACATCCGTCCCAAGGGATCATTTCTAATACATCTGTGGGACAAGCTCGGACACATTGAGTACATCCTATACATGTATCATAAATTTTTACTGAATGTGACATTGGATCTATATTAATTTTTGATGTTCAAAAATTTATAATTTTCGATCTAGTAAACTCGTAAATAAATTTTATATTTAGATTCCAGATGAATCAAAAATTTATGAGAATCTTGATACTAAAAATCGAGACGTCTGCATCAATTGATAAGAAGAAGGCCAAGATACTTTGATTTCTTACGTTTCGCAAACATGCTAATTAGAATTGATGAATATTACACTCTTCCATCTAAATTCAACTTTTTCTAATTAATTATTATTATAAATATTATTTATTCAACAAATTCGATTGATTGATACGAGTTGATTTTCTGTTACGCGAAATTGAGGAAACAATAGCCGATCCGATAGCTGCTTCAGCGGCTGCAATAGCTATAACAAAAATTGAAAAAATATTTCCTTTTAATTGGCGACTATCAAAAAAATCAGAAAATGTTACAAAATTTATATTAACTGCATTCAGTATAAGTTCAAGACACATAAGGGCTCTAACCATATTTCGGCTCGTGATCAATCCATAGATACCGATAGAAAATAAATAGGCACTCAAAACAAGGACATGTTCGAGCATCATTGACCAACTCCTTATCAATTTTGATTCATTTCAATATGAACAACAATTCAAGGGATTTGATTAACTAAAGAATATAACAATAACAAGTCGGGAACAAAAGAATATATATTGGCAAAAATAAATTTCTAATAAACATTCTTTAACGTTCACATAGAATTCAACTAAAATAAAATAAATAAATGTGAGAAAATCGAAGAAAATTTTATTTGGATTTATATTGCGAGTTCTAAAGATTTCTTACTGACGAGCCACAACAATTGCACCTATCAAAGCAGATAAAAGAATTATTGAAATGAGTTCAAATGGAAGAAAAAAATCTGTTGATAAATGAATTCCAATTTGTTGACTAGTACTTATCAAATCTTGCTCTATAATCTGATTTGGTCTTGTAGTCCAAATAATACCGTACCATGATGTATCTGGAATAGTAGTTATTAGTGAAACAAAAATACTTGTACAAACCATCAAAGTAATTCCATCCCCAACTGTCCAAAGAGGAAGGTCTTGGTAATATTCCGAACTATTCATGAACATCACAGCAAATATGATTAAAACGTTTATAGCTCCCACGTAAATAAGTAGCTGTGCTGCAGCTACAAAATGGGAGTTTGATAAAATATAGAATAAAGATATACAAACAAGAACCATCCCCAACGAAAAAGCAGAAAAAACGGGGTTGCTAAGTAATACGACTCCTAGACTTCCTAATACAAGACCGGATCCCAGAAAGACTAAAAGAAAATCATGTAGCGGTTCAGGCAAATCCATTATATGTAAAATAAAAAAAAATCAAAATTTCATGACCTTATTGATATGACCAGGAAAACATTTTATATACTCAATTTATCTCTGCATTGAATTCAATCCTAAGGAGTGTAAATTGATATAGGTCGAATTAGAGGACCAATCTCATTCTTTTCTTTATACAAATACAAAGAAATAATACTATACTAAAACTATATAGCTTTTTATATTTATAACTATTTTATATTTATAACTATTTATATAATATAATTATAATATTTTTATAAATAAATAGTTATAAAATTATAAAAATATGGATATTCTATAATATAGAATCTAATCGAATATTTATTCATTTTTTTTTTTTGATAATGTTTTTTTTTTTAATATTATTTTTAATATTATAAACAATTTTATTTTATTTGAATTGTTCGAATTGTATAATCATCAATGACTGACATTGGTAAACGGCCCAAAGCAATTTGATTATAATTCAATTCGTGACGATCATAAGTCGAAAGTTCATATTCTTCAGTCATTGATAAACAATTTGTTGGACAATACTCAACACAGTTACCACAAAATATACAGATTCCAAAATCAATACTGTAATTTAGCAATCGTTTCTTTCGAATATCCGTTTCCAATTTCCAATCAACAACGGGTAGATCTATAGGACACACACGAACACATACTTCACAAGCAATGCATTTATCAAATTCGAAATGTATTCGGCCGCGGAAACGTTCCGATGTGATTAATTTTTCATAAGGATATTGAATAGTTACAGGTAAACGGTTTGTATGGGATAAAGTAATCATGAAACTTTGACCAATATACCTTGCAGCTCGGATTGTTTGTTGACCGTAATTCATGAACCCAGTTACCATAAGGAACATATCGTGAATATCCATGACTATTTTTGTTTTGTTTCTTTCTCTTGTTTGAGACAAGTTATGAAATCAATATTTTACAGTGAAAACAGTTGAGACGAAGTTGTTAATAATAAATTACCGAGAGAAATAGGTAAAAGAAACTTCCACCCAAGATTTAATAATTGGTCCATTCTTAGCCTAGGCAACGTCCATCTTGTTGTGATAGAAACGAACAAGAACAAAAAAGTTTTAGCTAATGTAATAAAGATATCAATTGTAGTTCGAAAAACTCCATATGCTTTATTTATTTCAAAAAACCCAGAATCAAATATGTACGGAATAGAGATATTCGAACCGCCCAAATAAAGAACTGTTACAAATAATGAAGAAATTAATAGGTTTAAATACGAAGCAACATAAAATAAACCAAATTTTATACCCGAATATTCAGTTTGATAACCCGCTACTAATTCTTCTTCGGCTTCTGGTAAATCAAAAGGTAATCGTTCACATTCCGCTAGGGAAGAAATTAGAAAAACGATCAAACCTATAGGTTGACGCCACAAATTCCATCCCCAAAAACCATATTTTGATTGCGCATCAACTATATCAACTGTACTTAGACTGTTAGATAATCCTAGTCGCTGATAACATTACTGTTCCCATCGCTATTACAGAACCGTACATGAGATTTTCACCTCATACGGCTCCTCGAAAGCCTTAAATATAAGAACCGGGCCGATTATTTATCTCTTGATATATCCCTAAGATAAAATTTTAATCTATCGGACGATTCTGAATTAGACCCATTGAATTCTGTCGGTTCTAATAAAATAATAAAGAGAAATTCATTTTTATAAAAGATACAAAATAAAGGTACTTCAGAATTGATCTCATCCCTTAAAAATGAAAATTATTAATTGTTGAGTAATAACTTAATTATTCAATAGAATACTCTTTTTTAGAATTATGAATACCCTCCCCTTTTTTCTTTCTTATATCCCTATTCATGGAGATTGAATTCATGCCATAATTCCGAAACGAATGTCTAATTATTTTTCCTAATCGAAGAAGATGGGGGGGGGTCGCTTTTTCCTTTTTTTCCTATTCTTCTATTTTGTGCAAGTAAAAGAAAGGGGATTTAAAAAAATTAAAGGATTTTTTCGTTCCTGATAGTCATTTATTTAATTAGTGGACAGGAGCATACTCTGGATCGGAATTGTGGGGCGTACTGTCTGATTGTTTCTACCAACTTAAAGGCCAAATTAATATTCTTTTTCGATTATGCGTAAAAAAGTTCTTTTTGATAATTTACGTAATCTGCGTTACAAATCCTTTGTGTATCTTGGTGTTTCTAACCATCCACTCATTTTTTTTATTAACCCGCTTTTTTTATCTTAATACATGTATCGTAATTCAGATTCATACAAACTGTAGTGAAAACTCAATAAATAAATAAGGTTGTTGGTCTTTTCAGTCCGCTTCAAGACAGGGTGCGCAATCACCCAATCTTGGGAGAAACAGATTCTTCCGCTTATAATTTTTTTCATTTTATTCTTATACATCGAAAATGAGACTTCATTATTTTTTTACTGCAATTTTGAATTATCAGCCATAAATTATATTCACCGGAAGCTGTTTTATTTCACTCATATAACTATCAGGTTTAGTTCTTCAATCCTAATTGCGAATAATAATAATGAAGAAAATGAATCTATGGAATTTATTCTACCCCCTCCCTATAAAGAAAGGAGCACAGCACTAGCACCGAAAAGGTTCTGTCTCAACGAATCGCACGTAGAGATATTGATAACACACATAAAGTTAATGGTATTTCATAACTAATCGATTGAGCAGCAGCTCGTAGACCACCCAAAAAGGAATATTTATTATTTGAGCCATATCCTGACATAAGAAGTCCGATGGGAGCAATACTCGAAATAGCAATCCATAAAAAAACACCGATATTGAGATCAGATAAAACAAAGTTATAGCCAAAAGGAATTACTGAATAGCTTATTAGAATTGATATGACTGATATGGATGGTCCGATACTGAATAAACGAATATCTCCCCTAGATGGAATAAGATTTTCTTTGAAAAGTAGTTTTGTTCCATCTGATAGAGCTTGAAGAACTCCCAAAGGACCGGCATATTCAGGTCCAATACGCTGTTGTATCGCTGCGGATATCTCTCTTTCTAACCATACAATTGCTAGTACACTTATTGCGATTCCCAATACAAGAGTCAAAATAGGGGCAAGTACCCATAGAGTTCCATAGACCTCTTTAAAAGATTCCAATTTAGAAAAAGAATTTATATCTTGCACTTCTGTTGTATCAATTATCATTTCAACGATCAACTTCCCCCATAATGATATCTATGCTACCAAGTATTGTCATAATATCAGCCAATTTCATTCTTTTAACTAATTGAGGAAGAATTTGCAAATTGATAAAACCGGGTGGACGAATTTTCCATCTCCAAGGAAAACCATTCTGATCCCCCATTAAAAAAATTCCTAATTCTCCCTTTGGGGCTTCAACTCTTACGTACAGTTCTTGTTTTGGCAATTCAAAAGTGGGAGATGGTTTTTTACTAATGAATCTATATTCAAAATCATTCCATTCTGGCTCTTTTTCTCTATCAAAGTAGCGGGTTTCTAAATTCTCATATGGACCGCCGGGAATTCCTTCCAAAGCCTGTTGAATTATTTTTATGGATTCGATCATTTCACCAATTCGAACTAAATAACGAGCTAATGAATCTCCCTCTTTTTGCCATTGAACTTCCCAATCAAATTCCCCGTAACACTCATAATTATCAATTTTACGCAAATCCCATTGTATTCCGGAAGCCCGAAGCATCGGTCCCGATAAACCCCAATTTATTACTTCCTCTCCACAAACAATGCCTACTCCCTCAACTCGTTCTAAAAAAATAGGATTTCTCGTAATAAGTTTTTGATATTCAACAACCCTTGTTAAAAAATAATCGCAAAAATCCAAACATTTATCTATCCAACCGTGAGGTAGATCAGCCGCTACCCCTCCGATACGGAAAAAATTATGCATCATTCTCATACCTGTTGCAGCTTCGAATAGGTCGTATATTAATTCTCTTTCTCTGAAAATATAAAAGAAAGGGGTTTGTGCACCAATATCTGCCATAAAAGGTCCCAGCCATAGTAAGTGAGAAGCTATACGACTCAACTCCAACAAAATGACTCGGATATAGCCGGCTCTTTTAGGTACTTGAATATTTCCCAACTGTTCCGGCCCGTTTACGGTTATTGCTTCTGTGAACATAGTCGCTAAATAATCCCAACGTGTTACATAGGGCAGATATTGTATAATTGTTCGGTTTTCCGCAATTTTTTCCATCCCTCTATGTAAATAACCCAATATTGGTTCACAATCAATAACATCCTCACCATCCAGAGTAACAATAAGTCGAAGAACACCGTGCATTGATGGGTGGTGAGGGCCCATATTTACTATCATGAGGTCTTTTCTTGTAGCTGGGACATTCATAGGTCTTTCCTTTATTTATTCTTCCATGAATTGTTAAAACAAAAAAAATAAGTTCATCAAAATTCAAGATCTAATAAATCGAATAATTCAAAATGACTTCTCAAATTAACGAATTTGTGACTCCCGAATATCCAACTGTTTAATTAATTTTTTATAACGTATTCCATTTTTCTTTGACAAATAAGACAGTAGTCGTTGCCGTTTTCCCAGAATTTTACGTAAACCTCTTTGAGATAAATAATCCTTTCGGTGCAATTCCAAATGTGAAGTAAGTCTTCGTATCTTATCGGTGAAATTGACTACTTGAAATTCAACTGATCCCGGGTTTTCTTCCTTCTTTTTTTCTTCGGAAATAATTGGTATAAAAGAATTTTTTACCATAAAATGAAAGCCCCCCTTTTTTTATAATTTTTTTTTATTAATCAGTAATAGTAATGCCGCTAATTTTAAATTTGATATAGACAATATAATAATCTTAAATTCTTGATTTTTTTTTAATAAAATAAATTATTATTAATCAAATTAAAATAGGTATACAAAAATACTCGATTTATGAATTCACAAAAAAATCGCAGAGACTCAAACGGGTGCTATTTTGTTGATTCATTTTTTTCTTTAATGGATCCGGGGTTGAATTAATATTAGTATCAATGCCTCGGAATTGAAGTTAAGACAATATTATGGGGCACATTTAGGTGTGTATCCATTGCATACCGTAGGATATATTCTGAATATCTTACGGTAATAAAGTAATATAGAATACAGAATGTAGATTAATGAATCTTCAATCGAGGATACATATGTATCCTAAATATACTGAAACGGCTTCCATTATTGGTATCAAACCAATAACGGTTGGTGCAACATAAATCTTCTAATCGATAAATTGGCCACAGAAATAATTTAAAATTTATTAGTTTTTTTTTTTGTCTATCAAGATCTTTATTTTTAGCCAAAACTCGACAACACTTATTTACTTTATTCACTTTGGAAAATTTTGTTTTTCTATAAACACGGTTTTGATTTCTCGGATTGAAACAAATTAGAATTCTTAATTCTCTACGACGTCGGGGGGATAAAATATTTTCAGGAACGAGCAAATCATAATGATTTTTTTCTTTATTTTCTAGTATCTTTTGATCTCTTGGAATGGATTTATCAAAAGTCTTCTTATCAATACGACCCTTTTCTGGACAGCTTTGATTAATTGGGCGCTTACTCTTATGAATTATGGTTTGATACAGAATAAATTGTTCATCATTTTTTATAAATAGACGGACCGGTTCGACAATCAATATTGCTTTTCTTATCAACCTTTCTTTTCTATTTTTCTGCAATCCAGTAAGAGTTAAATCCTTCTGATTCTCAATCAGCATAAGATCTAGACTTAGTTCTCCTCTTTGAATAGAGGCTATAGCAATTTCTTTTAGATTTATCAATCTAATTAGGAGACAATATACTTTGACATTATTTATTATTCTTTGATTAAAGGAACCTCTCCAGCTCAATTGAAAACTCAAATACTTTCTTAGTAAGAAATTGAGTTCTTTCTCTATCTTGTTCTTGTATTTATTTTTCTTAATACTCCTATTGTTTGTCTTGTACGATTCTGCGGAATCTTCTTCAATACCTTTTTCCCGGTTTGAGAGAGATGATTCGGGATCTACTCGATCCGCGTATTTTTCTTTTGTTTGGTTTCGAGTGTCTAACTCAAATTCAAGAGATTTTTTTTTTTTTGATAGTGTAAAAGTATCTATTATTTTTTGCTTTTCAGTAATGTGTTTATTTTTATTTTCATTAAGATTTTTATTTACATTAAAATTGAACAAAAGTAATTGGATTGGTATGATCCACGGGTTATTCATATATTTATTATAAAATATAAAAAATTTTGAAAATAACAAAGATTCCGGATTCGATATGAAACTTTTTTGTATTTCTACATTCATTTCTATCCAATCAAAGCACTTTCTATCGCTATTTTTTTTCATATCTATAATATAATCTTCTGATATATAATTCGGAATATCTCTCCTATCACCTGTTATATCAAATAATTTTTGTTTACGCGTCTTGTAATTATATGAAATCGCTTGCTTTTTATTTGCTTGGAATGGTGGTCTATAGACATGGGCGCACTTCTTATCTACATAATTAATAGATTTATATGATAAAAGATGATATCCAGATTGTTTTTTTATTTTCTTTTTTTTATTTGTTAATGAGGTTACTTGTTGTTTTTTGTAAAGAATTGATCGGTTTTTGTCATATGACTCACATTGGGTTAAATCTTTATTTTTAGCCACATGACGTTCATTGATTCTAATTCTATTTTTCCATTTTTGGGGTACTAATCTAAACCACCTGCTTTCAGATAAATCATATTGAGAACGAGGCTTTAACCAATTTTGCCACTGATTCATTACAAAGTCGGGGGGTTTCTTGTGTCTTAATTTGGAATGAAATATTCCGTGTACTCCAAAAAAATAATCTTTTATTTCATTCTTAAGAAAAAAAAAAGATCTTCGATGGTATTCAAAACCAGATCTTAAGTTATATTTACATAGGTTAATAACTTGGGTTTGGGATAATTTATAAAATACATATGCCTGTGACAAAGAAGATAGGTCATTTTGTGGATTTGTAGTCCTAATATTATAATATTTCTTTATAATCTTAAGTTGAATTATACTTTGACTTGTTTTATCAGCCCTTTCCGCATTCGCTTCGTTATTGTAAATGGATTTATTTTTTTTATTTTTTTTAGATTTAAATTTAAGAAAAAGTTCTAGAATGATTCTCTGAATACTAATAATACATAGAAAGATATCTATGTATACGCCCTTCATGAAAAAAAAAAAATGCGATTTACGCGTTAATCGAGCATTTTTTCTTTGTAATATCTGCCGACTATTTTTTTTTAATTTTAACCTTTTAGCATTATAAGTTGTTTTATTCGAACTAATAGTTATCTTTGAAGTTAAAACTTCCCCTTTCTTTTCTTTTTTCATTTTATTTATTTTATTTCTGATTGTCTTTGTTTCAGCATTCAGATTTTTTATTTTTTTTCCTGTCAATGAAGAAGAAGAATTTGTCCAATTAATAGATTGAATTAAAACGGGAGATTCAAAAATAATTGACTTATTCTTATTAATTGTTCCATCTTTTGCGCTTTCACTCAATTCATATTTTTTTTTTAATCGAAATAAAGAATTGGGAAGTTCTTTTCTTTTTTCGTTTAGAAATATAATCCTTTTGAGAATACTTTTGACGATCCCTCTTACTCTATCTTTTGAAACATTTAAAAAGAGTTTTGTTCTTTCATTTAAAACTCTTAGAACTAGAAAAAAAAAAAAATCCATTTTTTTTTTTTTTTTTTTTACTTCTTTCAAAATAGGGTCAAAAAATGGAAGTATATTTCGGGGATAACCAGAAAAGGGCAATTCTACTTCCATTCCCGAAATTGTTAAAAAACAAAAGTCCTGTTTTTTTTTTTTCATTGGATCCTTTTGCTTTTCAGAGGGTCCTTGCTTAGATTTGTGCCAAGGTTTCAGGCGAAAAGGAAATAAGATCTTTATCTGAATACCATCTGTTAACCATTTTTGAGGAAATTCTATTTCGGATAGTTGAACGCCATTATAGGTGCATTTAATATACATTTCTCTACTCCAATCCCTAAAATCTTCGGACCATTCGGGAAATTGAAATAATAATATACGAACGATATTTTTAATTATTATCAATGAAGGTAATATAATATACTTTCTAAGAATCGATTGGGTTAGTAATAATAAACCCCTTATTGCTTGAGCAAATATAATGTTATCCCAGGCTTCTGCTATTTCTATACGTCTTTCTTCCTCTTTTTCGTTTTTTTTTTTTTTGTCCTCTTCTTGTTTCTCACTCTCTTTTGTCTTTTTTTTTGTATAATCCGAAATTTTAAATTCTGTCTTTTTCCCGATCCCATTTTTGAACAGAAAAAAAAATTTCATGGGTTCAAAAATATCAAGAGAAAATAATGAAGTTTTCTCAAATTTGTCCAAAAAAAGAGGCGAATACACATTTCTTTGAAAGAGTTTCAAAGTCAGTATTTTACGCCTTTGAGCGCGTATAGATCCTTTGATTATATCTCGCCGAAAATCCGGTTGTTGTGAATAACGTATTAAAGCCAATTCTTTTTTTTTATCAGTATTATCAGCATCCCTA